AAAATGAATATAGATTTTTTTTAGTGAGAGGTAAACCTTATGATAAAGAAGAGAAAAAAGAAATCATATACTTCTGTATATGCTTTAGGGCAATATATATCTATGTCTGCTCACAAAGCACGAAGAGTAATCGATCAAATCCGTGGACGCTCCTACGAAGAAGCACTTATGATATTAGAACTTATGCCGTATAGAGGATGTTATCCCATTTTTAAATTGGTTTATTCTGCAGCAGCAAATGCTAGTCACAATAAGGGTTTCAACGAAACAAATTTAGTCATTAGTAAAGCTGAAGTAAACGAAGGAAATACCGTGAAAAAATTCAAACCGCGCGCCCGAGGACGAAGTTACTCTATAAAAAGACCCACTTGTCATATAACTATCGTATTGGAAGATATATCCTTCTATCAAAAATATCAAGAATATTTAATGTATTTTAAAAAACCTGGATGCAGAAATGAAAACATAAATATAAGATGCCATGATACATATAGTAGTGGAGGCCCATGGGACAAAAAATAAATCCACTTGGTTTCAGACTTGGTACAACCAAAAATCATCATTCTCTTTGGTTTGCACAACCAAAAAAGTATTCTGAAGGTTTAGAAGAAGATAAAAAAATACGAGACTGTATTAAAAATTATATCCAAAAAAATATAAGAATATCCTCTGGTATGGAGGGAATTGCACGTATCGAAATTCAAAAAAGAATCGATCTCATTCAGGTCATAATCTATATGGGATTTCCTAAATTATTAATTGAAGATAAGCCCCGAAGAGTCGAAGAATTACAGATGAATGTTCAAAAAGAACTTAATTGTGCCAATAGAAAACTTAACATTGCTATTACAAGAATTTCCAATCCATATGGACATCCTAATATTCTTGCAGAATTTATAGCTGGACAATTAAAGAATCGAGTTTCTTTTCGAAAAGCAATGAAAAAAGCTATTGAATTAACTGAGCAGGCGAATACAAAAGGAATTCAAGTACAAATTGCAGGACGTATTGACGGAAAAGAAATTGCACGTGTTGAATGGATCAGAGAAGGCAGAGTTCCTTTACAAACTATTGAAGCTAAAATTGATTATTGTTCCTATACAGTTCGAACTATTTATGGGGTCTTAGGAATCAAAATTTGGATATTCGTAACCGAAGAATAAAAAAACTTCACTTGTCGTTCCATTTTATCCAACGATAAAAAACTCCAACTATTCAGTAAAAAAAAAAAAAAAAATTTCAGTCTTTTTTTTATGTTTAAGAAAAAAAATCAGCAATTCTATAAGGTTGAATAAAAATTTCCATCAATACTCAATTGCTATGCTTAGTGTGTGACTCGTTGGTTTAGGATTAGATTAAAAAAAAAGAACTTACCTATATACCTATATATAAGTATATAAGAGGACCTAATAACTATAGCATTAATAACCTAAGCAACTCATTGCTTCGCATTATCTGAATCAAAAAAATCAGTCAAGATATGATAGACTGATCATATCATTGTAGCAACTGAATTCAAAAATAAATAAATAAATAAAGAAATCTGATTTTTAAGTTATGAAGCGAAATAAAAAAGTATGCGGATAAATGGAAGAATGAGAGAAAGAGAGAAAAAAATGAATATCAATGATATATGATTCCCATTTTGAAGGTCTATGAGGTCAGTGTAAGAAAAACAATGTAATAAAGCATCAATACGGATTCATTCATATTAATTAGATAAATCTGTTCCAAAAACAAAAAATTAAGAGCAGCCTTGAGCCAATAAAAACTGAGAAAATTGACTCAAAAACAAATTTAATTAATTTAAATATATTAATTTAATTAAATTAAGGGCTCCATTGTTGAATTCGGGCCTAACGATTAATCAAGAAGCAATGGGAACGATGTAACCCATGAATATTGAAAATTCTATTAAAAAAAAATCTTAATAATTCATTGGGTGGGATGGCGGAATAAACCAGAAACTTATTTATCTATTCTGATTTTGATTCTGAGAATTCATGGAACAACCATCAAACTGAAATAGATATTGAAAGAGTAAATATTCGCCGGCGAAAAGTTTATTTTTTTGTTTTTGAAATTAAAAAATTGAGTCGATTAAATATGATAAAGAAAGAAAAAAGACAAAAGAAAATTTAGAATATTTTAACTCCAATAAAAACAACATTCATTCAACATTACGACCTTATTTATAAATAGAAATCAAATTCATCTTGAATTCCATTTCTAAAAAAGACATACACAAACTTAGAATAGATCAAGATGAAATCTCAAAAAATTCCATGATTCATCTTATTAATCATTAACTATATCTATATCTTAATACAATCTTTTTTAGTCCTTTTATTCGCGAGGAGCTGGATGAGAAGAAACTCTCACGTCCAGTTCTGTAGTAGAGATGGAATTTATAATAAAAAAAACCATCAACTATAACCCAAAAAGAACCAGATTTCGTAAACAACATCGAGGAAGACTAAAAGGAATTTCTTATCGTGGTAATCGTATTTGTTTTGGCAGATATGCTCTTCAAGCACTTGAACCCGCTTGGATCACATCCAGACAAATAGAAGCAGGGCGACGAGCAATGACGCGAAATGTACGCCGTGGTGGAAAAATTTGGGTACGTATATTTCCAGACAAACCAGTTACAGTAAGACCCGCAGAAACACGTATGGGTTCGGGGAAAGGATCCCCCGAATATTGGGTAGCTGTGGTTAAACCAGGTAAAATACTTTATGAAATGGGTGGGGTACCCGAAAATATAGCCAGAAGGGCTATTTTAATAGCGGCATCAAAAATGCCTATAAAAACTCAATTCATTATTTCTGAATAGGAATAGAAAATCAAAAAAAAAAGTAAAGAAATTTTAGGGATAAAAAGATTGCCAGTTTTCTTTTTTTGACAAACAATATTTTTTTACTTCGTCCTTTGCATTAAAAGAAGAGATAAAAAAATGATATGATTCAACCTCAAACCTATTTGAATGTAGCAGACAACAGTGGGGCTCGAGAATTGATGTGTATTCGAATAATAGGAGCTAGTAATCGCCGATATGCTCATATTGGTGACGTTATTGTTGCTGTGATCAAGGAAGCAATACCAAATACTCCTCTAGAAAGATCAGAGGTGATCAGAGCTGTAATTGTACGTACTTGTAAAGAACTCAAACGTAAGAATGGGACGATAATACGATATGATGATAATGCCGCAGTTGTCATTGATCAAGAAGGAAATCCAAAAGGAACTCGAGTTTTTGGGGCGATCCCACGGGAATTAAGATTCAATTTTATTAAAATAGTTTCATTGGCTCCTGAGGTATTATAAAAAAAATGGGACCTGAATATTAATAGTTCGTATAGGATTAAAAAAAGTATTTAAATCAAATTAATTAATTAATAGATTGTGTATCACGCATATACCATTAATAATAATAAAAAAAAAAAGAAAAATAATATTTAAATAATATTTAAATAATATAGTATTTAATAATATAATTCAAATTAAATAATATAATTGGATTTATATTCATATATTAATAGAAAATTCGTCTATATATATAAATATAAAGAAAAAGAGCATGTTGCTTATATCAAAATTCGAGAACAAAAGGAATTTGAACTTATCATGGGGAGAGACACTATTGCTGATATAATAACCTCTATACGAAATGCTGACATGAATAGAAAAGGAACGGTTCGTATAGTATCGACTAACATCACCGAAAACATTGTTAAAATACTTTTACAAGAGGGTTTTATCGAAAACGTAAGGAAACATCGAGAAAACAACCAATATTTTTTGATTTTAACCCTAAGACATAGACGAAATAGAAATAACAAAGAATCCTATAAAACTATTTTAAATTTAAAGAGGATCAGTCGACCCGGTCTACGAATATATTCTAATTCTCAACGAATTCCGCGAATTTTAGGTGGAATAGGAATTGTAATCCTTTCAACTTCTCGAGGTATAATGACAGACCGAGAAGCTCGACTAAAAGGAATCGGCGGAGAAATTTTGTGTTATATATGGTAATCCTTCTAATATCAAAATTTTATATCCGAAACTTACCATTTGTAAAAAAAAGAGGGTTGTGTAATACCAACCCTCCTAAATAAGTGAAGATACCTGGAATGAAAGAAAAAAATGAATTCATAAAGGTTTTCTTTCTAAATCACTTCCGAACGGCATGGTCCGGCTTTGTTTAGATACTGAAGATTTGTGTGATTCTAGGTCATGCTTCCGAAAAGATCCGGCATATTTTTGTATGTATAGGTATACCACTGGGAGAAAAAAAGGTAAAAAATGAAGTAAGTTCTGATGTATGAGTTAACCAAGGGTCATAAAATTTATAGACTCCATAACAAAGATTCAAATTTTTAAGTGGTTTTTTCAATTTCAACATTCCTTTCATGAAGATACAATTCAAGATTCAAAAAAAAATATCAAGAAACTTTTTTCTTCCAACAAAAAAAATAAGTAGATTCATAAAATTAAGGAATAACAACTATGAAAATAAGGGCTTCCGTTCGTAAAATTTGTGAAAAGTGTCGACTAATCCGTAGGAGGGGACGAATTATAGTAATTTGTTCTAACCCGAGACATAAACAAAGACAGGGATAATCTTACTAAAGGAAATAAAGGAGAAGGGACTTCCTTAAAAGACAAAGAGCTGACGAAAAAAAAGGTCTGTTTTGACATAAAATGGATATATCCATATATTTCTCACCTATCCTTGTGAAATGAAAAAATATGGCAAAACCTATATTAAGAATTGGTTCACGTAAGAATACACGTAGTGGTTCACGTAAAAATGCACGTAAAATACTAAAGGGGGTTATTCATGTTCAAGCAAGTTTCAACAATACTATTGTGACCGTTACAGATGTACGAGGTCGGGTGATTTCTTGGTCCTCCGCGGGTACTTGTGGATTCAGAGGTACAAGAAGAGGAACACCTTTTGCTGCGCAAACCGCAGCAGTAAATGCTATTCGAAC